CGATTAAATCGAGATAAGAAAAAAAGACAAGATAATTTCTAATATTTAATCTATAATCTCTTAAAACAAAAAGGAAAAAGAGAAAAGAATTTGCAGCTGCTACTGCTGTTTTCTTGATCTACCCAATTGGTCAAGGAAGCTTTTCAGATGAGACATTCATAAACTACTCTATCTTAATTCTTAGCGAATAACCCCAATTTAACTGGAATATTACACTATATAAATATATAATAACAAATTACTAAAAAGATTAATAAAAAAAAGAAAATATAAGAAGAAATTCGTCCACCCCCCACATATTTGATAACTTCTCCCATAAAAAAACTTGAAATACCAACTCCATTTGGGATTCCATCAATTACTTGTCTATCAAAAAAAGAATTGAATTTAGCTAATTTTCTTACACTCGCAATTAAAGATACTTCAAAAAAAGCATCTATATAACCACGATTATATGACCAATCATATATAACATTGATTATTTTATCAGCAATCATTTTTTTAGGAACACTTTTTTGAAATAAATTAAATAAGTTCAAATTTTGTAAAGAAGAAAAAACGGGTTTATAGAAAAAAGACGCTATTAATATTCCGAAAAAAGCTATACTCACCGAAAAAGTGGCATTTGTAAAAAATTCATACCAATCCATAGAATTCTTTGAATTTGGATGTAAAAGGTCTATAGACGGAATTAACAATTTGGATAATATATCCAAATCCATTCCTTCTTGGCTGAAAGAAATTCCAATGGACCCAATGAAGAAAGTAAATAATACTAATATAAGCATAGAAAATAGCATAGTATTGTCTGATTCATGAGGATAAAAAAAAGGAATGTTTTTAGTACCAAAATAGGTACTATCAAAAAAAAGACGTGTTATGCTTTTGACATTTCGATTAATTCGATGTGAATATTCCCTCTTGCGAAAAAAAGAAGTCCTTTCATTATTATTCATTGTTAATAAAGCTACTAAATGAATTTTCTTTTTTAATTTTTTTTTTTCTTCTTTGCCCCATAACGATATTGAATAGAATGAACTATTTTTCTTTCCATTGAAATTTCGAAAATGAACGTTTAAATATCCTTCAAAAACAAGTAAATAGATTCGAAACATATAAAAGGCGGTTAATCCTGCTGTGGAACAAGCTATTATTGCGAAAATTGGTGAATACAACCAACTATCATTAAGAATCTCATCCTTGGACCAAAAACAAGCAAAAGGTGGAATACCACAAAGAGAAAGGGTACCTATTAAAAAAGAGGTTTTTGTAATTGGCGCATGTTTTCTTAAACCGCCCATAAGAACCATATTTTGACTTTTCTCTGGAGAATATCCAACAATTGCTTCCATGGAATGAATAATGGATCCAGATCCTAAAAACAACAATGCTTTTGAATAAGCATGAGTAATCAAATGAAATAAAGCGGCTCGATAAGAGCCCATACCTAAAGCTAACATCATATAACCCAATTGAGACATTGTAGAATAGGCCAAATTTTTCTTAATATCTTTTTGAGCAATAGCTAAAGTTGCCCCGAATACTACTGTAAGTATACCTATAAAAGCTATTCCACTCATTATGGAGGGTATAACTATGAAAAGAGGAAGAAGTCGAGCTACAAGAAAAATCCCTGCTGCTACCATAGTAGCAGCATGAATAAGAGCAGAAATAGGAGTAGGTCCCTCCATAGCATCTGGTAACCATACATGAAGAGGGAATTGGGCAGATTTCGCAACTGAGCCGCAAAATAACAAGAGAGCACACAAAGTCACAAAAAAAAGATTCACTTCATTCTTATAAATCAAGTTATTGAATATTTGAAATAAATCCCGAAATTCCAAACTACCCGTTATCGAATAAAGACCTAAAATTCCTAATAATAAACCAAAATCCCCGACACGATTAGTTACAAACGCTTTTTGACAAGCATTTGCCGCAATAGGACGGGTGAACCAAAAACCTATTAATAGATAAGAACACATTCCAACCAATTCCCAAAAAATATAAACTTGTATCAAATTGGAACTAGTAACTAATCCCAACATTGAAGTATTAAAAAAACTCAGGTAAGTAAAAAATCTCAAATATCCTTGATCATGAGACATATAATTATCACTATAAATAAGAACCAGAATACCAACAGTAGTGATTAAGATCGACATAATAGAAGTAAGTGAATCGATCAAGTAGCCAAACTCTAAAGAAAGATCATTATTGATAGTCCAAGACCATACATATTGATAGATAGAACTGTTCTTGATTTGATGAATAGATAAATCGATAGAAAAAATCATAACTATCATTAACAATAAAATACTAGGAAAAGCCCATATACGGCGAAGATTTTTTGTTGTCGTGGGAAAAAGTAGAAGTCCTACCCCGATTAAAATAGGAACTGGAAGTGGGATGAAAGGTATGATCCATGAAGATTGATGTGTATATTCCATACAAAAAAAATAAAGAATAAAAAATATTTGGATTCTTAATGAATTTTGTTTCTTATTCGTCTGTTTTATCTCTTTTGTAAAGGTTTCGGTTAATAAAAAAGTGGATATATAAATAGAATTTTATATTTTTAATTATTCTAAATCTTTGCGCAATATTTCCAATATTATTGCAAAGTACAAAGTAAAAATAGACCCATAACCAAATTCCTAGTAAAAAAAAAAATTATTATGTATAGAGTGAGGGTAAATAATTACACTAAAACTGCGACCATTCACTTATTTTGATATGAATCAGAAAAAACAATTCATATGACATGACCCAATAAAATAATTTTTTTTAATTCAGAAACATTAGTTCAAAAACGAACAAATTTATTATTTTCCATTACAATAAAAAGAAAAAGAGATCTATATATATATCTATGTTTTCTATGTTTGGAAAAATTTTGAAAAGGTTTCTAATATTCAATGTTTTTACTTTTAGATAGAAAAAAAAAAAAAAAGAGGGAATTCAGATAGATAAGACATATGGCTAATTAAAGAATAATTAGTTTTCATTTACAGAATAAATGTCTTTCACATCGAACTATAGCAATGAAAAAACTATCCTAGTTGAATGGCAGTTCCAAAAAAGCGTACTTCTAGATCAAAAAAAAAAATTCGGAAGAATTTTTGGAAAAAAAAAGCATATTGGACAGCATTGAAAGCCTTTTCATTAGCTCAATCCATTTTTACAGGGAACTCGAAAAGTTTTATTTGTAACAAATAAAAATGTTGGAATAATCCGAATTAGCTCGATTCAAAGAGTATTCTTTAATACTAATGTTATACGAATAAAGAATATTTACTAATTAGTAATCTGGAATATTGACCATATATTTAGAATATATTATATAATATATTCTAAATATAGAATCTCAAATTTTTTGAATGTAGTGTTAAATTTGAAAACTAACACTCGAAATGAAAAAACACAAGAATACAACTTCGTATTGAAATTGAAACATTCCATTTTTTTATTAAAATCAATATTTCTATAGAATTAGAAGAATTAGAATTGAATTCTTGAAATTGTTGAATATTTCGTTCGTTTTCGTAAACAAATGTACTAAATAAATATAAATATTGGACGTTAATTAATTCTTTCAATCTCGACGATTGACTACTGAATCGGTTATTATGATTTCGAGTAAGCCGCTATGGTGAAATTGGTAGACACGCTGCTCTTAGGAAGCAGTGCTAGAGCATCTCGGTTCGAGTCCGAGTGGCGGCATGGCATCGTATCCTATATTCTAAAAGAATAAGTCCTATAATGAATTCAATTCCAGATTTCTATTCCTAGTATTCATACCTTTTTTATTTTTATTATAGATATTTATTTTCATTATATATATGATATTTTTCACTTTAGAGCATATATTAACTCATATATCGTTTTCGGTCATATCAATTGTTATTTCAATTCATTTGATAACCTTATTAGTCAATGAAATAGTCGGATTATATGATTTGTCCAAAAAAGCCATGGCAATAACTTTTTTCTGTGTAACGGGATTGTTAATTACTCGTTGGTTTTTTTCGGGCCATTTACCATTTAGTGATTTATATGAATCCTTAATCTTTCTTTCATGGGGTTTTTCTATTTTTCATATACTTCCGTGTTTTAAAAAGGATAAAAACCTTTTTAGTACAATACTAGCACCAAGTGCTATTTTTACCCAAGGCTTTGCTACTTCGGGTCTTTTAACCAAAATGCATCAATCCATAATATTAGTACCCGCGCTACAATCCCATTGGCTAATGATGCACGTAAGTATGATGATATTGGGCTATGCGGCTCTTTTATGTGGATCGTTATTATCCGTGGGTATTTTAGTCATTACGTTTCAAGAAGTGATCCAAATTCTTTCTTTTACCAAGAATTTGGATTCTTTAAATAAAGAATTTGATTTTGCTGAAATCAAATACATGAATATGAATGAAAGAAACAATGTTTTACTAAAAACTTCTTTTTATTCTTCTAAAAATTATTACAGGTCTCAATTTATTCAACAATTGGATCGTTGGGGTTATCGTATTATTAGTCTCGGTTTTCTCTTTTTAACTATTGGTATTCTTTCCGGAGCAGTATGGGCTAATGAGGCATGGGGATCATATTGGAATTGGGATCCAAAGGAAACTTGGGCCTTTATTACTTGGACCATATTCGCTATTTTTTTACATACTAGAAAAAATAAAAAATTGGAAGGGATAAATTCTTCAATAGTGGCCTCGATAGGATTTCTTATCATTTGGATATGTTATTTGGGGATCAATCTATTAGGAATAGGACTACATAGTTATGGTTCATTTACATCTAATTGAATTCAAATGAGTAAAGAACCCTCTAAATTAAAATATGGAAAGCATATATATACTTTCCATATTTTAAACTTCCTAAAAATCGTCGAGAACCCTTTAAATCAAGTAATGTAATGATTCAAGGGGTTCTCAGAAACAACATATTTGATTACAATTCCATTTTTTTCATTGTACTAAAGGGTTTTTTCTCTTTTTGATTTATTGGTTTTATTCATGAAAACGATCTATCCAAAATTAGATAGAATATCCTCAACCTTCTCAACCGAAAATGAGAAAATGAAATCCGGATAAATACCAATACCTATTACGGGTATAAGGATAGAAATCGAAATAAATAATTCTCTCGGCCCAGAATCAAAAAAATAAGAGTTTGGTGTATTAAAAAACTTGTATCCATAGAACATCTGCCGTAACATGGATAATAAATAAATAGGAGTTAATATCATTCCAATTGCAGTTACAAAAGTAATTAGTATTTTCATCGTTAAAAGATATTTTGGACTAGTAATTATTCCAAAAAAAACTATCAATTCTGCAACAAAACCGCTCATGCCCGGCAATGCAAGAGAAGCCATCGATAAGATAGTAAAAATCGTGAATATTTTTGGCATTGGGATAGCCATCCCACCCATTTCGTCAAGAGAAAGAAGACGTAGTCTATCATAACTAGTTCCTGCCAAGAAAAAAAGCGCAGCACCAATAAATCCATGAGATATTATTTGTAAAATGGCCCCGTTGAGCCCAGTATCACTTAGAGAACCAATTCCTAGAATAAGGAAACCCATATGAGATACCGAGGAATAAGCTATTCTTTTTTTTAAATTACGTTGACCAAAAGATGTTGAAGCAGCATAGATTATTTGAATAGAACCTAATATCATTAACCAGGGACAAAATATGGAATGAGCGTGGGAAAATAATTCCATATTAATTCGAACCAACCCATACGCTCCCATTTTTAATAAGATTCCGGCTAAAAGCATACAAGTGCTGTAATGTGCCTCTCCGTGGGTATCTGGTAACCATGTATGTAAGGGTATAATCGGCGATTTGACAGCAAAAGCAATAAGAAATCCCATATAGAATATTATTTCTAGGGCCACGGGATACGATTGATTAGTTAATGTTTCCAAATTTAATGTTGGTTCATTCGAACCAGATAAACCAATACCCAGAATTCCCATTAATAAAACAATAGAACTTCCCGCAGTGTACAAAATAAACTTTGTAGCTGAATACAAACGTTTCTTTCCTCCCCACATGGATAAAAGTAGATAAACGGGAATTAATTCCAATTCCCACATAATGAAAAAAAGTAAAATGTCTCGAGACGCAAATAGTCCTATTTGACCACTATACATTGCTAACATCAGGAAATAGAATAATTTGTATTCTCGAGTAACCGGCTGAGCCGCTAACGTGGCTAAAGTGGTGATAAATCCCGTCAGTAAAATAGGCCCTATAGAGAGTCCATCTATTCCCAATCTCCAGTAAAAATCAAAAAAATTGATCCATTTATAATTCTCCGTCAGTTGGATTAGTGGATCATCCAATTGGAAATGATAACAAAATGCATAGGTTGTTAGAAGGAGATCGATTAAGCATATACAAATGCTATACCACCTAATTACCTTATTTCCCCTATGAGGAAATAAGAAGATTAAGGAACCCCCGGCTATTGGCAAAACTACAACTATTGTTAACCAAGGAAAATAATTCGTGATAAAAATAAGATACACTTGGGCCAGAAAAGCCCGCGCTCAAAATAAAATAGAAAACAAATTTCTATTTTATTTTGAGCGCGGGCTTTTGCCAGTAAAAAAACGTATTCGTGTGGTGTTTTTTGAAACGTATCAATAACCTAGACCCATACTTCGAGTTGTTTCATGCCATAAATAAACCCGAACACTTAAGAAATCCGTCGGACAGGCGGACTCACACCTCTTACAACCAACACAGTCCTCTGTTCTTGGGGCAGAAGCTATTTGCTTAGCTTTACATCCATCCCAAGGTATCATTTCTAATACATCTGTGGGACAGGCTCGGACACATTGAGTACATCCTATACATGTATCATAAATCTTTACTGAATGTGACATTGTATCTATAGTAATTTTGGAACATCAAAAATGAATATTATCGATCTAGTAAACTCGTAAATGAATCATATATTTATACACCAGATGAATCAATGATTTGTCAGAATTTTGTTAATCAAAATAAACGTTTCAATAAATTAAATTTCGAAGAACGAAAAGAAGAGGACCAGGATACTTTGATTTCTTATGATTTCGCAAACGTAAATATGAGCATACGTTGTGTAGCATACATCCTAATTTGAATTGATAAATAGTACATTATTCAAAATTCTACTTTTTCTTAATTATGATTAATGCTATTTATTCAACAAATTCGATTGATTAATACGGGTTGATTTTCTGTTACGAGAAATGGAAGAAACAATAGCCAGTCCGATAGCTGCTTCAGCGGCTGCAATAGCTATAACAAAAATTGAAAAAATATTTCCTTTTAATTGGCGATTATCAAAAAAATCAGAAAAAGTTACGAGATTTATATTAACTGCATTCAGTATAAGTTCAAGACACATAAGGGCTCTAACCATATTTCGGCTCGTGATTAATCCATAGATCCCAATAGAAAATAAATAGGCACTCAAAACAAGTACATGTTCGAGCATCATTGACCAACTCCTTATCAATTTGGATTCATTTCAATATGAACAACAATTCAAGAGATTCTATTGACTAAAGAATATAACAAACAAAAGAATATATTGGCAATAAAAAAAGAGTTTCTATATAAAAACTCTTTCACTTCACATAGAATTCAACAGAAATAAATGTGAGAAAATGGAATCTGGATTTATATTGCTAGTTCTCGCAAGATTTCCTACTGGCGAGCTACGACAATTGCACCTATCAAAGCAACTAAAAGAATTATTGAAATGAGTTCAAATGGAAGAAAAAAATCTGTTGATAAATGAATTCCAATTTGTTGACTAGTACTTATCAAATCTTGCTCAATAATCTGATTTGGTCTTGTAGTCCAAATAATCCCATACCATGATGTATCTGGAATAGTAGTTATTAGTGAAACAAAAATACTTGTACAAACCAGCAAAGTAATTCCATCCCCAACGGTCCAAAGATGAAAATCTTGGTAATATTCTGAACTATTCATGAACATCACAGCAAATATTATTAAAATGTTAATAGCTCCCACGTAAATAAGTAGCTGCGAAGCAGCTACAAAATGTGAGTTTGATAAAATATAGAATAAAGATATACAAACAAGAACCAGTCCCAACGAAAAAGCAGAAAAAATTGGGTTGGGAAGTAATACTACCCCTAGACTTCCTAATACAAGACCCGATCCCAGAAAGACTAAAAGGAAATCATGTAACGTTTCAGGCAAGTCCATTATATGTAAAAAAAAAAACAAAGAAATAGAAATTTCATGACCTTATTGATATGACCAGGAAAAAAATTTATATACTTAATTATGCATTGAAAAAAAAAAAAATTCTAAGGAGTTTGAATGGATATAGGTACAGTTATATAATCAATGTCATTCCAGTTTTTATACGAAAGAGTAGTTTGAAACTATACTAAAACGAAGATATATAAGTATATATAACATATATATAATATATAATATAATAGTTAATATTTTAACTATTTAATAGTTAAAATTTCAATAATATATATATATATTTATTTATCGATTTAAGAATATATTTTGATAATCTATAATATGGAATATTTCGAATCTGATATATAATCTAATTAATCCAATTTTTATTCATTTTTAATTTTTTTTTAATTATCAAAATTCTATTTATATTATTTATATATATATTATATGGATTTCTATATAGAATAGAATAATATAGAATACAATTTGATTTATATGATTTTTTTATAAGAATTTGATTTATTTATTTGAATTGTTCGAATTGTATAATCATCAATTACTGACATTGGTAAACGGCCCAAAGCAATTTGATTATAATTCAATTCGTGACGATCATAAGTCGAAAGTTCATATTCTTCCGTCATTGATAAACAATTTGTTGGACAATACTCAATACAGTTACCACAAAAAATACAGATTCCGAAATCAATACTGTAATTAAGCAATCGTTTCTTTCGAATATCAGTTTCCATTTTCCAATCAACAACGGGTAAATCTATAGGACATACACGGACACATACTTCACAAGCAATGCATTTATCAAATTCAAAATGGATTCGACCACGGAAACGTTCCGATGTGATTAATTTTTCATAAGGATATTGAATAGTTACAGGTAAACGATTTGCGTGAGATAAGATAATCATGAAACTTTGACCAATGTACCTTGCAGCTCGGACTGTTTGTTGACCATAATTCATGAACCCAGTTACCATAAGGAACATATCGTAAATATCTATGAATATTTTTGTTTTATTTCTTTCTCTTATTTGAGACAAGTAATGAATATAGAAGATCAATCTTTTATAGTGAAAACAATTGAGATGAAGTTGTTAATAATAGATTACCGAGAGAAATAGGTACAAGAAATTTCCATCCAAGATTTAATAATTGATCCATTCTTAGCCTAGGCAAAGCCCATCTTGTTATGATAGAAAGGAATAAGAAAAAATAAGTTTTAGCTAATGTAATAAAGAGATCAATTGTAGTTCCAAAAACTCCATATGTTTTATGGATTTCAAAAAACTCAGAAACGAATATGTATGGAATAGAGATATTTGAACCGCCCAAGTAAAGAACTGTTACAAATAATGAAGAAATTAATAGGTTTAAATAGGAAGCAACGTAAAATAAACCAAATTTGATACCCGAATATTCTGTTTGATAACCCGCTACTAATTCTTCTTCCGCTTCTGGTAAATCAAAAGGTAATCTTTCACATTCTGCTAGCGAAGAAATTAGAAAAACGATGAAACCCATAGGTTGACGCCACAAATTCCATCCCCAAAAACCATATTTTGATTGTGCATCAACTATATCAACTGTACTAAAACTGTTAGATAATCCTAGTCGGTGATAACATTACTGTTATCATCTCTATTACAGAACCGTACATGAGATTTTCACCTCATACGGCTCCTGGAAAGCCTTAAGTAAATCTAAGGACCGGGCCGATTTTTTATCTATTGATAGATCCCTAAGATAGATAAGATTTTAATCTATCGGACGATTCTGAATTAGACCAATTCAATTCTGTCTGTTCTAATAAATAATTAAATTAAGTAAATAGAAATCCATTTAAATAAAAGATACAAAAGGTACTTCTGAATTGATCTCATCCCTTAAAAATAAAATAAAAATTTTAATTTGTTGAGTAATAACTGAATTCTTCAATAAAATACTCTTTTAGAATTATCAATAACCCTCATCATTTTCAATTACGAAAAAGAATTCCACACTTTCTCTCCAGTAATATGGATATAAGAAATCAAAAACGAAAAAGCGATCTCCTTTTCGTTTTTGATTTCTTGTGTTTTTTCGTTCCTATTCTTCTTTTTTGTGCTATGAAAAAGGGACTCAAAAAATTTAAAAGGATTTGTTCGTTCCTGATAGTAATTCATTTAATCAGTGGATGGAAGCATACTCTGGATCGGAGTTGTGGGGAGTATTGCTTGATTTTTTCTACCAATTTAAAGCCCCAATTAGTATTCTTTTTCTATTTATTATGCGTAAATTCTCTTTTGGATAATTTACCAAATCTGCGTTACTAATCCTTTGTGTATCTTGGTGTTTCTAACCATCCACTCCTTTTTTATTAACCCCCTTATTTATGTTAATACATCTATGATAATTCATACAAATGGTAACTAAAACTCAATAAGGTTGGTCTTTTGAGACCGCTTCAAAACAGGATGACTAATTATCCAATCTTGGGTTAAATGGCCTCTTCTGTTTATAATTTTATTTGACTTCATTCTTATACATAGAAAATGAGACTCCAAATTTTTACTGCCATTTAAAATCATCATACTATCTATTAACTATATTCTTTATAGTTAATAGATAGGATATTCAATAGAAGCTAAGCTGTTTTATTTCACTCATATAACTATCTGATTTAGTTCTTCAATCCGAATTAATTGTTAAAAATAAAATTAAGATAATGAAAGTATCTATTCAATTAATTCGACTCCCTTCTTAATTTATATAGTACTATAAAGAGAGGAGCATAGCAATAGCATCGAATAGCTTTTTCTATTTCAACGAATCGCACGTAGAGATATTGATAAGACACATAGAGTTAATGGTATTTCATAACTAATCGATTGAGCAGCAGCTCGTAGACCACCCAAAAAGGAATATTTATTATTTGACCCATAACCTGACATAAGAAGTCCAATGGGAGCAATACTCGAAATAGCAATCCATAAAAAAACACCTATATTGAAATCAGATAAAACAAAGTTATAGCCAAAGGGAATTACTGAATAGCTTAGTAGGATTGATATGACTGATATAGATGGTCCGATACTGAATAAACGAATATCTCCCCTAGATGGAATAAGATTCTCTTTAAAAAGTAGTTTTGTTCCGTCTGCTAGAGCTTGAAGAACTCCAAAAGGACCAGCATATTCAGGTCCAATACGCTGTTGTATCCCTGCAGATATTTCTCTTTCTAACCATACAATTGCTAGTACACTTATTGTGATTCCCAATAAAAGAATCAAAATAGGTACAAGTACCCATAGAATTCCATAGACCTCTTTTAAAGATTCCAATCCGGAAAAAGAATGGATATCTTGGACTTTCGTTGTATCAATTATCATTTCAACGATCAATTTCTCCCATAATGATATCTATGCTACCTAGTATTGTCATAATATCAGCCAATTTCATTCTTTTAACTAATTGAGGAAGAATTTGCAAATTGATAAAACCTGGTGGACGAATTTTCCATCTCCAAGGAAAACCATTCTGATCTCCTATTAGAAAAATCCCTAATTCGCCCTTGGGGGCCTCAACTCTTACATAAAGTTCTTGTTTCGGCAATTCAAAAGTCGGAGACGATTTTTTACCAATGAATCGATATTCAAAATCATTCCATTTTGGCTCCTTTTCTCTATCAAAGCATCGGATTTCTAAATTTTCATATGGCCCGCCGGGAATTCCTTCCAAAGCCTGTTGAATTATTTTTATGGATTCCACCATTTCACCAATTCGAACTAAATAACGAGCTAATGAATCTCCTTCTTTTTGCCATTGAACTTCCCAATCAAATTCTTCGTAACATTCATAATTATCAACGTTACGTAGATCCCATTGTATTCCGGAAGCCCGAAGCATAGGTCCTGATAAACCCCAATTTATTACTTCCTCTCTACCAACAATACCTACTCCCTCAACCCGTTCTAAAAAAATTGGATTTCGCGTAATAAGGTTTTGATATTCAACAACCCTTGTTAAAAAATAATTGCAGAAATCAAAACATTTATCTATCCAACCATGAGGTAGATCAGCCGCTACTCCCCCGATACGAAAAAAATTATGCATCATTCTCATACCTGTCGCAGCTTCAAATAGATCATATATTAATTCTCTTTCTCTAAAAATATAGAAAAAAGGAGTTTGTGCACCAATATCTGCCATAAAAGGTCCCAGCCATAGTAGATGAGAAGCTATACGACTTAACTCCAACATAATTACTCGGATATAGCTGGCTCTTTTAGGTACTTGAATATTTCCCAATTGTTCCGGTCCATTTACGGTTATTGCTTCTGTGAACATAGTAGCTAAATAATCCCAACGTGTTACATAAGGCAGATATTGTATAATTGTTCTGTTTTCCGCAATTTTTTCCATCCCTCTGTGTAAATAACCCAATATTGGTTCACAATCAATAACATCTTCACCATCCAGAGTCACAATAAGTCGAAGAACACCATGCATTGATGGGTGGTGGGGCCCCATATTGACTATCATGAGGTCTTTTCTTGTAGCTGGGACATTCATAGGTTTTTCCTCGATTCATTCTTCCATGAATCGTTAAAAAAAAGTTCATCAAAATTCAGGATCTAATAAATCGAATAATTGAAAATGACTCTTGAAATTAACGAATTTTTGACTCCCGAATATCCAACTGATTTATTAATTTTTTATAACGTATTCTATTTTTCTTTGCCAAATAAGCCAGTAGTCGTTGTCGTTTTCCCAGAATTTTACGTAAACCTCTTTGAGATAAATAGTCTTTTCGATGTAATTCAAAATGTGAAGTAAGTCTTCGTATCTTATTAGTGAAATTGATTACTTGAAATTCAACTGATCCAGGGTTTTCTTCTTCTTTTTTTTGTGAAATAACAGGTATAAATGAATTTTTTATCATAAAATGAAATGAAAGCTTTCCTCTTCCCCTCCTTTTTGTTTTTGATAGATATTTTTATTGATCAGTAATAGTAATGACACTAATTTTGAATTTTGTATATAAAAGGATCTTAATTTACTTAACAATACAATAATGAATTTGATTTGAAAAAATCAAATTCATTATTATTATTAAGCAATTCAAATAGATATAAATATACTATATTTATGAATAGATATAAAAATAGTATATATATTTATGGATTCACAAAGTCAAAAATTCTATTGTATACTTCAAAAAAAGAAGCCGATTTTTTTGATTCATTTTTCTATCTAATGGATACATCATTGAATTAGTATCAATGCCCCAATGCCTGTGCACATTTATTTTATATTATTATATAAATAATAATATATATATATAAATTAAAATATTTATAAATATTTTAATTTATATATATATATTTTCTCATATCATAGATGTTACGAGAAGAAAATAAATGAGAGGATTATCGATCAAATTTTCAATCGCGGATACATATGTAACCTTAATATACTGAAACGGCTTCCATTATGGGTATCAAACCAATAGCGATTTAGACAAGCTAAATCCTCTAATCGATAATTTGGCCAAAGAAAGGATTTAAAATTCATTCGTTTTTTTGTTTCTCTATCAAGATCTTTCTTTTTAGCCAAAACTTCACGGGAATTATTTATTTTACTCTCATTGTCATTTATTGTGTTTCTATGGACAGTATTTCTACGATTGAAACACATTAGAATTCTCAATTCTCTACGGCGTCGACTGGACAGAATATTTTCAGGAACAAGCAAATCATAATGATTTTTATCAAGACGACTTTTTTCTGGCTTTCTTTGAAAAATTTTGCGCTTGTTCTTATGAATCAACGATAGGTTTATGGTTTGATACATAAAAAATTGTTCGTAGTTTTTTCTAGCCAGGCGAACAGGTTCAATAAAAAATATTTGTTTTTTACTCAATTGTGACTGGTCCTTAAATCCTGTAAGAGTGAAATCCCTATGATTCTGAATTGCCATAGTATCTAGATTTAGTTCTCCCTTTTTAATCGAGATTATAAAAAATTTTTTTAGATTTTTCAATCTAATCAGGAGACAGAAAGGTTGGATATTATTCATTATTGTTTCTTGTAGGAAACTATGAGAGTTCAAATGAAAACCAAAATATTTTTCTAGTAAGAAAACCTGCTCTCCCTTTAGATCATTCCTGTATCGATTTCGATCTATAGTCTTCGCATTCTTGTTTGAGCGAGATGGTTGTAGATCTATTTGACTTGCATATCCTGCTTCTGCTACCTTTTTATCAAATTTATTTCCATAAAAAGGGGAAAAAAGGGATTTGATTGGCATGATCCAAGGATTCTTCCTATATGCATTACAAAATATCCCTAATTTCGAAAAGAACCCAAATTTCGGATTCGATATCGAACGATTTTGTATTTCTACCTTCCAATCAAAATCCATTACCTTCCAATCAAAATACTTTCTATCCAAATTTCTTCCCCAATCTATAAGAGCATCTTTTGCTATATAATTTTGGATAGAGATATCGCCCGTTATATCCAAAAATTCTTTTTTGCGTGTGTTGTCATTATAAGAAATTGCTTGGTTTTTGTTTGCTTGGAATGGTGATCTATATCCATAAATATATGATTTTTTCTTCTCTGCATAATTTATATATTTATATGACAAAAGATCATATCTATATTGTTTTTTTATTTTTTTTTGTAATTCTAATAAGTCTGGGTCTAGTTGTTGTTTTTTGTAAAGAATTAATGGGGTTTTTTCATCTGAATCATATTCGATTAAATCTTTATTTTGAGCCACACGCACACGATATTCATGGATTCTATTTTGTGGTACTAATCTCGACCAGCTGCTCTCCGGTAAATCATATTGATAATGAGTCTTTAACCAATTTGTCCATTGAGTAGTAGCAAGGTTCTTATGTCTAAATTTTGAATAAAATATCTCTTCTTCTCTACTCCAATAATCCCGTACTACAGTCTGACTATAAATGCATATTGTATTCATACTATCATTAGACGGATACGGATATTGATACTGATACTGATACTGATACTGATAGTTATCTACACTAACAGGAAAGTTCTTATGTTTAAATTTTGAATCCAATATCTCTTTTCCTTGTATTCTAAAAAAATAATCCTTTATTTCATTCTTAAGAAAAAAAGCATGAAATAAAGATCTTTCATAAGCTTCAAAAATAGATCTTAACTTATAGTTATATACGTTACTAACTGGGGTTTGTGATAATTTAAAAAATACATATGCTTGTGACAAAGAAGATACGTCACAAGAATTCTGTGAATTCCAATTCGTAATATTACAAGATTTCTGTATAATTGACATAAATGGAATTATACTTTGATTTGTTTTATCAATTCTTTCTGCATTTGTTTTTTTCTTGGAAATGGATTTATTTACACTTTTTTTTGTTGATTCAAGAAAAAGTTGTACATTGATCCTAGGAATACGAATGACCCATAAAAGGATATCCATGTATCTTTTTTCCATGAAAATTTTAAAAAAAGAATACGATTTACGGGTTAATCGAACATTTATTTTTCTAATATTCCGAAAACTATTTTTTAGTAATTCTAATCTAGGATCAGACCCAAAGAATATTAGAAAAATATTTTTTTGTAATTCGAATATAGGATCAGACTCCATTTCATAGAATGTAAAATTTGCATAAATTCCTCTGTTCGAATTCAAATTTTTCTCCGAAGTTATAACCTCCCCGTTTTTTTCTTGGTTCATTTTTTCTATTTGCTTGTTAATTATCATTGTTTTAAGATTAAGATCTCTTATCCTTTTTTCTGTGAATGCAGAATTTATCCAATTACTAGATTGAATTAGAACAGGTGATTCGTAAATCATTGGATTATTCTTACTGATTGTTGAATTTTTTTTGCTTTCACTCAATTCATATCTATTTTGGAATCCAAATAGAATACTTTTGATGTTCCATTTTCCTATTTCTTTTAAGAATTTTCCTATTTCTTTTAAGATAGTTAGAAACTCCTTTTTTCTTTCATTTAAAAATGGTATAACTTGAAAAAAACTATTTTTCAAATCTCTTTTCAATTGTTTTTTTATTTTTTTAAAAATGGGACCCAAAAATGAAAAAGGATTGGGGATATAATTATCAAGGTACGATTCTATTTGTGTTCCCCAAGCTGTTAAAAGCCATAAGTTTTTTTTTTTCACGCTTTTTTTTTTAGTGGATCTTGTTTTTTTTTGAGTAAATTGTACCTTAGATTTGTGCCAAGGTTTCAGAACAAAGGGAGATAAGATCCTGATCTGAAGACCCTCTGTTACCCAGTTTTGTGGAAATTCGTTGCTGGATACTGGTATGCCCTGATAAGTGCATTTAATATGCACTTCTTTTTTCCAATCCCTAAAATCTTCTGAAAATTCATGATTTTGCATTAATAATATACGAATGATATTTTTCGTTATTATCAATGAAGGTAATATAATATATTTTCTAAGAAAAGATTGGGTTATTATTACAAAGCTTCTAAGTATTAGACCATATAGAATGTTCTCCCAGGCTTCTTCTATTTCTGTAAGTCTTTTTGCCTCGTCGTTTTTTTTTTCCTCTTTTTGATCCTCTTCTATCCTTTTCTCAAAAGCCAAAAATTCCGAATTGTCTGTCCCTTGTTCCCGGAAATATTCTTTCAAATATTGGGATATATCATGGAAAAGATCACCCAAAAAGAACGAAGATTTTTGCATTTTGTCAAAAAAAAGGGGGGAATGGGGATGACTTTGAAAGAGTTTCAAAGTCACTGTTTTACGCCTTTGAGCGCGCATAGATCCTCTGATTAGATCTCGGGAAAAATCTGGTTCGCGTGAATATTTTAGTAAAGGTAATTCCACTTCTTTACTTGCTTCAACCTTATCAATCATATCCTCATTGTCATCAGTATTCTCACGATTCGTAATATTCCATTTATCGTCATTGTTCTTCTTTGTTTTATTACTAAAAATCACTATACGGTCAGCGTTTCTGGAACGAATCTGAGGCACCTTTGGTTGGTTGTCCGTCAGTCGCTCCAAGTCGTCGATTAAGTTGTATGACCATCGAGGAACGTTTTTACGGATTTCATTTATTTCAATACATCCTTCTTCATTAAAAATTGTTTGATCATTCAGATCAGTTCTAATTGCGTCAAGTAAGAATTCTTTTTTTCCTTCTTTTTCTTCGGAATATATTTTTACGTGTTCATGTTCTGGAAATAAATAAAGTCCGTCAAAATTCAAACTTGATACTGATTTTTCCGAAAATTTACTGATTAAATTAAAAAAAAAACCAATTTCAGTTAATACTGATTTTCTATCAATATCAAATGGATCCATTTTCTGTTCAAATTCTGGAGAATTACTATTACTACAAAGAAGGATACCATGAATCTTATTTATCAAAATGGAATTTGTTGCGTAAGTTTCATTTTGAATTGATGGTGAAAAGCTTTTTTCGATTTGTCCACGAAAGCGTCCATTCAAGAAAGGATCATATATTTTAGGTAAGTATTTTCTTTTCTTCTCATCATTACACAATCGAATTCGGTTTTCTAATACATCCAGAAGACTAAATTCCTTATCTAAAACTTTTGCCCTTTTTAAAAATTCATTGCTTAGTTTCTTTCTTTTTTCTAAATTAGCGGAGCTCCAAGAATTAGACAATTCATTATAGGAGATTTTATCTCTTGTGAAGAGATCCATTTTTTTTTCCATGATTTTCAGAAAAGCAGATAAATTAGGTGGATACGTGAAAGATATTCTTTCTTTCCCATCACTTTGACATATATGAAACAAAAATTGTGAATTTTCATTTCTTACGAAATTATCTAAGTGATCATTTTTTATATATCGCAATGGACGATTCCATCGTTGAAAATCGAAAAAAGTAGTTAGAAAAGAGTTTTTAAATCCGACGATATCCATCTCTTCTTCGAGGGATTCATTTTGTTCTTGTTTAGTTTTTTCCGTTTCCGAATCTATTTCAATATCCATTTCATCCTCTTCTTGATCCATTTCATCCTCTTCTTGAATTTCTGGGGGTTTCTGAATCAAAAAATAAGGAAGCGGTATTCTGCCTAAAAAGTGTAAAAGGATAATAAATGAAAAAACAGCAAATATTTGACCCGCATAATTTCGAAATTCTAACATGAT